TTTCGGTTTTTTAACTAACTAATTTTAGTTTAATCTTTCGAATCTATATGAAATATGAAGTATTAAATGAAGTATTAACATTCTTTTTGACCGAGAGGAGACACATTATGAACAAATAAAATGAAAATAAAAAAGACGAGTAAAGATAATCGAATTTTTTTTACATAGTTTTTTTATAACATAAACTTTTATAATAAAAACTCTTTATTCATCTAGATCTAGAAAGGCTATATATCTAGATGGATAAGTTAAGTATATATCATGTATGGTCCATACCATTACTGAATATCTATGTTGATCTATATCAGATCGAAATTTCATTAAATTGTAGAATGGATACTTAATACACAAATTAATCATGTGCCAGGAACCAGATTTGAACTGGTGACACGAGGATTTTCAGTCCTCTGCTCTACCAACTGAGCTATCCCGACCGTTTTACCCAACCATTTTAGTCACGTCGTCTTACTCATTTTACTAAATTTTAGTAAAAAATTTTGGCCTATGTGAATTAAACATAAACAAGTCAATTTTAAAAAGACGAAAAAATATTCTAAAGGCTTATCCAGACCTGAAATTTTTTGTATCTTAAAAAAAAAAAGAACTTCGTAAATTTCAATTCGACTAATGATTTGGATTGTTAATCATTCCAATTTCCAATGAATTGGAATTTATTGTTTTGCTCAAAGATGGGCATTTGTAGGTGTATGATATCTATAGATTTGTAAAAAAAAAAAATACAGCCCAAATATGTTTGTCAAAGAATGGAATGAATGAGAAAGATAACGAAATTTGAACCGTTAACTAAAAGAGAGAATGGGATAAAAATAATTAAGGAGCCGAGCCGTCCTTTTTTGGGGATAGAGGGACTTGAACCCTCACGATTTCTAAAGTCGACGGATTTTCCTCTTACTATAAATTGCCTTGTTGTCGATATTGACAGGTAGAATGGGACTCTATCTTTATTCTCGTCCGATTAGTCAGTTATCTATCAGACTATGAAGTGAATGGTTTGATGAATTAATATTCAATCCTTTCCTCAATTTGGAATCAAGTCAATTATTTGTTTTATATATTTATATATATAAATATATATAAAATATAGAATATATAAAATATAGAAAGATAAAAAATATAAAGAATATAAAGATAAAAAAGAAATTAAAGATAAAAAAAAAATGGAATGGATTAAAGATAAAAAAAATATGAATATGGATTATGGATTCACGGCCCTATTAATCATTTGAGATAGTATTTTAGTACTATGTATATATGGTTATACTTTCCTTTCTTTATCCTTTCTGGGGTTTTGACAGAAGGTTTACTTTACTAATGCAACGCAGTCAACCTCATTTATTAGAACAGCTTCCATTGAGTCTCTGCACCTATCCTTCCTTTTTTTTATGTCTTTATGAAACTTTTTTTGTTTTCGGAAAACAGGATTTGGCTCAGGATTGCCCATTTTTAATTCCAGGGTTTCTCTGAATTTGAAAGTTATCACTTAGTAAGTTTCCATACCAAGGCTCAATCCAATTAAGTCCGTAGCGTCTACCAATTTCGCCATATCCCCTTTTTTGCTTTGAGATTAAGATCTTATTATTATCCCCCTTTTTCGTTTGTATTCTACTGGAACTGTTGAAGTCATTAGATAGTGATTCCTATAAAAAAAAGCCTTTTTTTTATTTTTTGTCTATCTTCTTTCATCTCTATCAGAGACCCTTATTTAGTCTAATCAGAAAGGATTCTATCATTTCTCTATCCGCAATTCAATATAGATGTATATAGAACACATTTATTATATATACTTCTCTTACTCTCATTTTTTCTCGTGCAATTTTGAATACTTGAAGGATCGATTCTTTTTTTTTTTTCGATATTCATAATTAATATGAATTAATTAATATGAATATCGAAAAAAAAAAAGAATAAAAAGTTAATAACCAAGATTACATTAGTTTATTAAATTCCTATGCATGTACAATTTCTGTTATGTGAGCCCGCTTAGCTCAGAGGTTAGAGCATCGCATTTGTAATGCGATGGTCATCGGTTCGACTCCGATAGCTGGCTTTTCTCTATTTGTTTGATTTTTTACACGATTAAAACTGTTTTTTTGAAATCAAAGAATATTGATTTGGATGCTTTTCCCTTTTTTCCAAGTGTGAACGATTCTTATGTGGTAAGAACTCCTAATTATGAACAAAACTTAGAGTGGTTAAATCTCTGCAGAACAAAGCAAGAACAACAAAAGGACCCCTTTGCTTTCTATATATATTATTGGTATATATTTTTTCTATATACATTTTTGGTATATATATAATAATGTCCGGATATGGATACAATCCATCTCCTAATTCTTTGTAGTCTACTATTTCAGTAGATTTTCCTTCATTTATCATATTTATTTATATATCATAGTTATTGATCCGTTAGTTCAATTTAGTTCAGTTTTAATTTAGGTTTCTGAAAATTCAACAAAAAAAAAATAAGGAAAACAAGGAG